AAATTCAGAGCAATGCCTATTGTACCCTCTTCAAATTCTACTAATTCCCCTGCCATTACTTCATCAAGACCATGAATACGAGCAATGCCATCGCCTACTTGAAGTACGGTGCCGGTATTCACAATCGTGACTTCTCGATTATATTGTTCAATACGTTCACGGATAATATTACTAATTTCGTCGGCTCGAATGGTTACCATTAGTGTCTCTTAATTCTTTTTCGGAAACAAAGGGAGAAAAAAAAAAAAAAAAAATAATGCCTACAGTAAAAGGGCTAATCAGTTATTTCTTTCATGGCCCCGAACATGCCAATATTAGCACTGATGGTGCGTAAATGTAACTCGCTGTTCGAACAACTATTCAGAGTTCCTAGAGCTCCTTGTAAGGCTTGTTGGAAAACTCGCTGTCGGACCTGATTAATTGCTCTTTGTTGTTCAAAATGAATGGTTTCATTTTTGTAATTTTCTAATCGTTCCAAATTCTCATAAGTGGCATTAATCAAATTCTGTTTTTCTCGTTCTATCTCAGAGTATCCATTCACTCGAAACTCATCTGCTTCCATTTCCACTTTCCGTAAGCGAGCCCGGGCTTTTTCGAGCTGCTCAATAGCTCCTCCGCGTAGTTCTTCTGAATTTCGAATAGTACTCAGAATCCTCTGTTTTCGATTATCTAATAAATCACTTAATGAAAGTAGATTATTTTCCCATTCATTTCACAACTTCACTTCCATGATCTCTTCCCGAACCAAACATGAATCTTTCGATTCATTTGGCTCTCACGCTCAGTTACTTATGTTATGAGCATTCCCATATCTTTTAATGTAATGAGCCTACCCTCTCTTCTCTGTTCGTATTCCAAGATATGGAAACTGATACAAGACCAGAATATTCAGAGGACTCTTCCGACCAGACAAAAAAAATCTGTAATTGTCAGCAAAGTTGTTTTTTTTTTCTTCAAATCCAAAAAATTCTTCTTATTTTATACATAGGTCGTCGATTCAGCATTGGATAAAAAAAGGGCGAGACACCCATTTTTCCAGTAAATGGTTCAAATCATTTTATCGATATGAGTGTTCTATATCGGATAAATTGCCAACTATTCATTTTGAAACCATCTCCGTACTAACGTAGTGGTAGAAAGAGTACCATGTTGTGCCTGGACTTCAGGCGGTTTAGCTTTAACCATGTTAATGGTCCCACATTATTGGTTGATAGAGAATCAAAGTTGATTTACCAATGAGTCACGAAATGCTATGGTTCTTACATATGATTTCTGAATTTATTCAGAAGTAATTCGTCGAGATCGTGCACCTTTCTTCCCTATTTATAAATAAAAAAAAAAGAAAGTGCAGCCGGTTGGATCCAGCCTATTCTTGAAATACACAACTCGCACACACTCCCTTTCCAAAAAAGATCAATACACCAAGCACTACACTTAGATTTATTAGATTTGTTGCTAAAATATCGGTATTCAACCCGAAACTCCCGGCGGATGGCCAGTAACCCAAGGAAACGAAAGAATCGGTTACATTTTTCATATGCTCTCCTCTTATAGATAGGACTAACAAAATCGAACAGAGTTCTTTTTGTATCACTTCGTCCCGTTTTTTTATTATTGATTTCTTTTTTTTATTAATTGACTTATTTGAAATATGAATATATTCATTTCATTTGAAATCATTTTCAAATTTCAAAAATGGATTCTTTATTATTATTTTATTTCAATTGAAGTTCCCAATAAGATACTTATTAGGTCCCCGGTTTCATGTCAATTGCGAAATACCTGGAACGCTTCCTAAAAGTCAAAAGGGGTTTCCATTAAATTAAGGACGGGAAGTGAGAAAGCGGGTGGATCTACTAATTCCTCATCCTCAAATCAGACCTTCCCCGGAGTATTGTCTCAACGAAGAAGTGGAGTGAAGTTTTGATATAATTCGAAGAAGCAAGCGGTAAGTCGACAGCAATAAAATAAGAAAAGAAGTACGTATTTTCACGTTTATAGAATAGGATTAAACAAAAGGATTTGCAAATAAAAGCGCTAATGCCACGACCAGTCCGTAAATTGTTAAAGCTTCCATAAAAGCCAGACTAAGCAATAAAGTACCTCGTATTTTACCCTCTGCTTCTGGTTGTCTCGCGATACCTTCTACGGCTTGGCCCGCAGCAGTACCTTGACCAACTCCAGGTCCAATAGAAGCAAGCCCTACGGCCAATCCAGCAGCAATAACGGAAGCGGCAGAAATCAGTGGATTCATGGTAAGTTCCTCGCACCAAAATAAAGAAATGGTTAATGATACAATCAACCAATGAATTATTACTTATTATTCCATCACTAAGATCCACCCGGTCAAAGTAACTAAGAACTCCGAATTGAAGTGATGATATACTGAATCATCAGAACTACTTCGATATCTCGTTTTTAGTTCCTATCCATGGAGTCTTTGGAAATCCATACGGTTCTAGTTCTTCCATTTCTTTGTTCCGAACCATTCTTTCAATTC